ATATATATGTATGTACGCATACATGTATTTATTTATATATATATATATGTATATTAAACATTTAATTTATAATAAATAAAATAATAAATTAAATATTTAAATATATTATTATTATTTTTATATAATAAATTGTTAAAAAAATAAATATTATATTTATAATTTTTTTTATTTATTCTTATTATTCTGTGTATGATAGTGAATTTGTATTTATATACATATTAGAAGAAAAAAAATAAAGAATTATATAAAATTTAATATAAATGTAAATATTTAATGTAAAAAAAAAAAAAAAAAAATCTATGTATAAATATAAAAAAATAGATAAAAATTTATGATTTAAAAAATTTATTTTAAGTTTAATTTACATATAAATTTTAGTGTTAATTTTATTAAATTTAAATAATTTGATAATAAATTTCATAGTAATTAAAATTAAAAATTTAAGAAATTAAGATTTAGTAATATTTATATTTAAATAACAAATTTTGTGCCAGCAGTTGCGGTTATACAAAAATTTAAATAAATTTTATTAGTAAAAATAAATAATAATAAATTAAATTAAAAAAAAAATTATTAAGTGAAATTTTAATTTTAATTAAATTTAAATTAAAATTATGAATTTAAAAATTTTATAAAAAACTAGGATTAGATACCCTATTATAAAAAATTAAAATAAATTACTAAAATAGTATATAATTATTTATTGAAACTTAAATAATTTGGCGGTATTTTAGTTCATTTAGAGGAATCTGTCTAGTAATTGATAATCCACGAATAATCATATTTAATTTATAATTTTATATATCGTTGTTAAAAAAATATTTTTAAATAAAAATAATATTTTAAAATTTTAATAATAAAATTAATTCAGATCAAGATGTAGATAATAATTAAAATATAAGATGGATTACAATATAAATATATAAATGGATATTAATTTTGAAATAGTTAATTAAAAGTGGATTTAAATGTAATTTTAAATAATTTTTTAAAATGATTAATAATTGAAATATGTACATATTGCCCGTCACTTTCATTTAAAAATTGAAATAAGTCGTAACAAAGTAGGGGTACTGGAAAGTGTTCCTAGAAAGAACAAATTAGAGCTTGTTAAAGTATTTCATTTACATTGAAAAGAAATTATAATTATAATTAGTTTGAGGGGTTAATTTAATAAATAATAAATATGAAAAAAAATTTTAATATAATATATTTAATGGGGGTTAAAGTATTTTTATAGAAAAAATTTTAAAATTTATAGTGAAATAGTATTGTGAAAGAAAAATTGAAAATATTGAAATAAAAATTTATTTAAAAGTAAATTTTATTTATTGTATCTTGTGTATCAGAGTTTTTTAAAAAAAAAAATTGGGTAAATTTATTTCGAAATTTAAAGAGTTAATTAATTAAAAAAGTTAATATTGCATAATTATTTTTAATAATTAATTGGAAATGAAAAGTTAATCGTTTTTAATGATATCTAATTTTTTTAGAAAAAAGTTTAATTTTAAATAAATTTTAAAAATAATTAATTAATTAATTATTTTTAAAATTTAATTTTATATTTTAGGGGATAAGCTTTAAATTAGATTTTTATAATAAAAGTAAAAAAAATTGAAATTTTTAAAATTTATATTTTTTATAAATTATAGTTTATTATCAATAATTTCATTTAATTAAAATTTTATTTTAATTTAAATTTTTATAAAAAAATATTTTTTAATTTAATAAAAATAGGTATAATGATAAAATTAGTATATAATTTATAAATAAAATAAAAATTATTTAAATTAATAAAAAGGAATTCGGCAAAAATTTATATTCACTTGTTTATCAAAAACATGTCTTTTTGAAAATAATTTAAAGTCTAATCTGCCCACTGAATTATTTTAAAGGGCTGCAGTATATTGACTGTACAAAGGTAGCATAATCATTAGTCTTTTAATTGAAGACTTGTATGAATGATTTGATGAAATATAAACTGTCTCTTTATTAAAAATAGAATTTAATTTTTTAGTTAAAAAGCTAAAATTTATTTAAAAGACGAGAAGACCCTATAGAGTTTTATATTTAAAATTATATTAATTTTGTATAAAATTTTTATTTAATATTTTTTTAAGTATTTTATTGGGGTGATAGAAAAATTTAATAAACTTTTTTTAAAAATTTTACATTAATATATGAAATTTTGATCCATAATTTATGATTAAAAGATTAAATTACCTTAGGGATAACAGCGTAATTTTTTTTTTTAGTTCTTATAAGAAAAAAAGTTTGCGACCTCGATGTTGGATTAAGATAAAATTTAGATGCAAAAGTTTAAAATTTTGATCTGTTCGATCATTAAAATCTTACATGATCTGAGTTCAAACCGGTGTGAGCCAGGTTGGTTTCTATCTTTATAAAAATTTAATAATTTAGTACGAAAGGATCAATTATTGAAAATAATTTTTTAATAAGGAATATTATTAATTTTTTTTGCTATTTTGGCAGAAAAATGTAATGGTTTTAGAAATCATAAATATATAATTATTTATATAAGTAGTAGTGATAATAATTGAAAAATTTAGTATTATTTTAGGTTTAATAATTTTATTTATTGGGGTTTTAGTGGGTGTTGCTTTTTTAACATTATTAGAACGAAAAGTTTTAGGTTATATTCAAATTCGAAAAGGTCCAAATAAAATTGGGTTTATAGGAATTTTACAACCTTTTTCTGATGGAATTAAATTATTTAGAAAGGAGCAAACTTATTTAAATTATTCTAATTATTTGTATTATTATTATTCTCCTGTTATTGGTTTTTTTTTATCTTTAATTATTTGGATATTAATTCCTTATTCATTTAATATTATTATATTTAATTTAGGGGTTTTATTTTTTTTTTGTTGTACAAGAGTAGGAGTTTATATTTTATTAATTGCTGGTTGGTCTTCAAATTCTAATTATTCAATATTAGGAGGTTTACGTGCAGTTGCTCAAACTATTTCTTATGAAGTTAGATTAGCTTTAATTTTTGGGTCTTCTTTAATTTTAATTATAGATTTTAATTTATTAAGTTTAAATATTTTTCAAGAAAATATTTGATTTTTATTTTTAATGTTTCCTTTATCTTTATGTATATTTTCTTCAATATTAGCTGAAACTAATCGAACTCCTTTTGATTTTGCTGAAGGTGAAAGAGAATTAGTTTCAGGGTTTAATGTTGAATACAGAAGAGGGGGATTTGCTTTAATTTTTTTGGCGGAGTATTCAAGAATTTTATTTATAAGAATAATATTTGTTTTACTTTATATAGGTGGGTATAGATTAAGTTTAGAATTTTATTTAAAGTTAAGATTTATTTCTTTTTTATTTATTTGAGTTCGTGGTACATTACCTCGTTATCGTTATGATAAATTAATATATTTATGTTGAAAGGTTTATTTACCTATTTCTTTAAATATAATAATTTTATATTTAGGCTTAAAAATATTTATTATTTAATAAATATTTTTAGTATAAATTAATAGAATAATAATTCTTTCTTAAGTTTTCAAAACAAATGCTTTTACAAGCTCATTAATTAATTAATTGTAAAAAATTATTTTATCTCATATTTTATTAATAATTGGGTTGATAATATAATATGAAAAATAAATAATTGTTAAAATTTGTCCTGTTAAAATATAAGGAGTTTCTACTGGTCGTGCTCCAATTCATGTTAATAAAATAATAGTTATAATTATAGATCAAAAAATGATTTGATTTAAAGGATAAAATTGAATTCCTTGTATTTTTTTATTAAATGTAAATGGGAGAATTGCAATAATTAAAATTGATATTAAAAGAGCAATTACACCTCCAAGTTTATTTGGAATTGACCGTAAAATTGCGTAAGCAAATAAAAAATATCATTCTGGTTGAATATGTACTGGAGTAACTAGAGGATTAGCAGGGATAAAATTATCTGGATCACCTAGTATATTAGGATTTGTTAATGTTAATAAAATTAAAATAAATATTATAATGATAAATCCAATTAAATCCTTAAAAGTAAAATAAGGGTGGAAAGGAATTTTATCTAAATTTCTATTTGTTCCTAATGGGTTATTTGAACCTGTTTGATGTAAAAATAATAAATGGATTATTGTTATTGCTAGAATAATAAATGGTATAAGAAAGTGGAAAGTATAAAATCGAGTTAAAGTAGGATTATCAACAGCAAATCCTCCTCAAATTCAATTTAATAGCGTATTTCCTAAATATGGGATAGCTGATAAAAGATTTGTAATTACTGTAGCTCCTCAAAAAGATATTTGACCTCATGGTAGAACATAACCTATAAATGCTGTTATTATTAATAAAAATAAAATAATAATTCCTACTATTCAAGTATAAATAAAATTGAATGATTCGTAATAAATTCCTCGACCAATATGGATATAAATACAAATAAAAAAAAAAGAAGCTCCATTTGCATGTAAGGTTCGAATTAATCATCCATAATTAACATTTCGGCAAATATAGTTTACTCTGTAAAAAGCTAATTCAATATTAGCATAATAGTATATTGTTAAAAATAGCCCAGTTAAAATTTGGGTAATTAGGCATAAAGCTAATAATGATCCAAAATTTCATCAAATTGAAATATTAGATGGTGAGGGTAAATCAATTAAAGAATTATTTATAATTTTTAATAATGGGTGAGTTTTTCGTATAGGTAAAAATTTTTTTATCATTAGTTGAAAGATCGTAATGGCCCAAAAAAAATATTAGTAATTTTAATAACTGCAATTAAAGTAATAAATAGGTAAATAATAATTATTATAATTATTAAAAAAGTTTGGGAATTATATAATTTTGATAGTTTAATTTTATTTTCATTAAAGAATATAAAGTAATTATTTATTCTATTTATTTCATCATTAATGAAATTATCTATAAAATTGAGATAATTTTTTATTTTAAAAATAAAAAGAATTATTATTGTAAAAATTATTAATATAAAAAATGATTTTATTTTTAATGAAAAGTTTATTATTTCATTAGATGCAATTCTTGATACATAGATGAATAAAACTAATAAACCTCCAAGAAAAATTAGAAAAAGAATATAAGAAAATCAATAAGTATTAATATATATACCTAAGATTAATGAAAGTAATAAAGTTTGGAAAAGGATTATTAAACCTATTCTTAATGGATGAGTTGAAAATATTATAATAAAAGAGATAAAAATTATTATTGTTAATATAAAAAATAAAATATCAAAGAATAGTTTAATAAAAATAATAATTTTGGAGATTATTGATGAGAAATAATTCTTTTCTTTGAAGTTTTTAAATTTTACATTATTTTTGGTTTACAAGACCAATGTTTTTTTTAAACTATAAAAACACAAATGATAAAATTAGTTATTTTAATTATATTTTTTATTGGTAATATAATTTTTGTAAGAAAGCATAAACATTTATTAATTGTTTTATTAAGTTTAGAATTTATTGTTTTAAGAATTTATTTTTTAATAATATATTATTTTTTAATAATAAATTATGATATATATATATTAATAGTTTTTTTAGTTTTTTCTGTTTGTGAGGGGGCTTTAGGTTTATCGATTTTAGTTTCTATAATTCGTACTTTTGGAAATGATTATTTCCAAAGTTATAATTTATTATGATAAAATTTTTATTATATATTTGTTTTATAATACCTTTATGTTTTTTAAAAAATATATTTTGATTGGTTCAGATAATATTATTTATTTTTATATTTTTATTTATAATTGTTAGTATAAATTTAATAAATTTTTGTAATTTAAGTTATATATTAGGATGTGATATAATTTCTTTTGGTTTAATTTTATTAAGAATTTGAATTTGTTCTTTAATAATTATAGCTAGAGAAAATTTATTTAAGACAAAATATTATTTAAATTTATTTTTAATAAATATTTTATTTTTATTAATTATATTATATTTAACTTTTAGTTCAATAAATATTTTAATATTTTATTTATTTTTTGAGGGAAGTTTAATTCCTACTTTAATTTTAATTTTAGGGTGAGGTTATCAGCCTGAACGTATTCAAGCAGGTTTATATTTATTATTTTATACTTTATTTGTATCTTTACCTTTAATGATAAGTTTATTTTTTATTTTTAATGAAATAAATACAATAATTATTTATATATATAAATTTTATCAAAATACTTCTTTAATTTTATATTTATCAATAATTTTGGCTTTTTTTGTTAAGATACCTATATATTTTGTTCATTTATGACTTCCTAAGGCTCATGTTGAGGCCCCTATTTCAGGTTCTATGATTTTAGCTGGAGTTATATTAAAATTAGGAGGATATGGTTTATTACGTATTATAATTATTTTTCAGGGGTTGACTATAAAAATTGGGTGAATTTGAGTTGTTATTAGACTACTTGGCGGAGTATTTGTTAGTTTAAAATGTTTTTGTCAAGTAGATATAAAATCTTTAATTGCTTATTCTTCAGTTGCTCATATAGGGATAGTAATTGGGGGGATTATAACTTTAAATTATTGAGGGATTTACGGTTCTTATATTTTAATAATTGGCCATGGTTTATGTTCATCTGGTATATTTTGTCTTTCTAATATTAATTATGAACGTTTAGGAACTCGAAGTTTATTTATAAATAAGGGGATAATAAATTTTATACCTTCAATAAGATTATGATGATTTTTATTTATAATTGGGAATATGGCGGCACCTCCCACAATAAATTTTTTTGGGGAATTAAAATTAATTAATAGTTTAGTTAGATGATCATGAGTAACAATAATTATATTAATATTAATTTCTTTTTTTAGAGCAGGATATAGTTTATATTTATTTTCTTACTCACAACATGGAGTTTATAATTTAGGTTTATACAGATTTTATTCTGGGGTTTCTCGAGAATATTTATTATTATTTTTACATTGATTTCCTTTAAATATTTTTATTTTTAAATTTGATTTTAGAATTTGGATTTAACTTAAATAATTTAAATAAAATATTGATTTGTGGAGTCAAATATATGGGTTTCCATTTTAAGTTATTAAAAATAATAATTCTATTTGTTTTATTAGATTTTTTTTTTTATTTATATTTATATTAATAAATATAGTATTTATATTATATTTTTTAATGAGAAATACTGTTGTTTTTTTAGAATGGGAAATTTTATCTTTTAATTCTATAAATATTGTTTTTTCTATCTTATTGGATTGAATATCTTTATTATTCATAATATTTGTTTCTTTAATTTCTTCTTCTGTAATTTTTTATAGAAAAAGTTATATAAGTTCTGAATTAAATTTAAATCGTTTTATTATTTTAGTTTTAATATTTGTTCTTTCTATAATATTATTAATTTTAAGACCAAATATTATTAGAATTTTTTTAGGGTGAGATGGTTTAGGCTTAGTATCTTATGGTTTAGTAATTTTTTATCAAAATATTAAATCTTATAATGCCGGTATATTGACTGTTTTATCTAATCGAGTTGGGGATGTAATATTATTAATGGTTATTGCATGAATAGTTAATTTTGGGAGTTGAAATTTTATTTTTTATTTAGAGTTAATAAAGATAGATTTTTGTTCATGAGTAATTAGATTTTTAATTATTTTAGGGGCTATAACTAAAAGTGCTCAAATTCCTTTTAGAGCTTGACTTCCAGCTGCTATAGCTGCTCCTACCCCTGTTTCAGCTTTAGTTCATTCGTCAACTTTAGTTACAGCTGGGGTTTATTTATTAATTCGTTTTAATTCTTTATTAATTGGGACAGAATTTTTAAAAATGTTATTATTAGTTTCTGGTTTAACAATATTTATAGCTGGGATTTCAGCTGTTTATGAATTTGATTTAAAAAAAATTATTGCTTTATCAACTTTAAGCCAATTGGGATTAATAATAAGAATTTTAAGAATAGGATTTAGAGATTTAGCGTTTTTTCATCTTTTAACTCATGCTATATTTAAAGCTTTATTATTTATATGTGCTGGGATAATTATTCATATATTAAATGATAATCAAGATATTCGTTATATAGGGGGTTTAAGAATTTATATTCCTATAACTTCCCTTTGTTTTAATATTTCTAATTTATCTTTATGTGGAATTCCATTTTTATCTGGATTTTATTCTAAAGATTTAATTTTAGAAATAGTGAGAATAAGTAATTTAAATTTTATTATTTTTTTTCTTTATTATTTTTCTACTGGATTAACTGTTTTTTATTCTATTCGTTTATCTTTATATTTAATAGTTAATGAGTTTAATTTATTTAGAGTTTATAATTTATACGATGAAGATTATACAATGTTAAAAAGAATGATTTTATTATTATTTATAAGAGTAGTTTCAGGGAGTTTTTTAAGTTGATTTATTTTTAGTTATCCTTATATGATTTTTTTACCAATTAATTTAAAGATTATAGTGATTTATGTAAGAGTTTCTGGGATTATTATAGGATGATTAATTAGTTCTATAAATTTATATTCTTTAAATAAATTTTTAAAATTTTTTAATCTAAGAAGTTTTTTAGGGGGAATATGATTTATACCTAATTTATTTACTTATGGGGTTAATTATTCTGTTTTAAAGTTAGGGAATAGTTTATCTAAAAATATTGATTTTGGTTGAAGAGAATTATATAGAGGACAAGGTTTTTATAATATTTTAAAAAATTATTCTATTATTTTTAATATATTTTTAATAAATAATTTTAAAATTTATTTATATAGATTTGTTTTATGAATGTTATTTATATCTATATTTATATTAAAATGATTTTAATTACTTAAATAGCTCAATTGTAGAGTATGATATTGAAGATATCAAGGTGATAATTTATCTTTAGGTATAATTTATAAAAATTGAAATTTTATTTTTACATTGAAAATGTAAAGTTTTTATTAAACTATATAAATTTAAATAATTAAATTAGAAATATTAATGGTAATTAACCACTAAAATTAAGTTAGCAGCTTAATATAAAATATTTCTTTAATTGGAATTTTGTATTCAATAATATCATTAACAGTGATATACCTCTATTTGGTTTCAATTAAGTAAATAAGGAGTATTATTTTACTCTATCTTTTAAGTCGAAATTAAATGCATGGGAATTGCTTCTTATTTAAGAAAAATTAATTTTTAATATTTTTTGAATGCAAATCAAATGTTTTTTTTAAACTATTTTCCTAATATGTTCAATTTAATATTTTTTGATTTCATTCATGATAAAGACCTAATAAAAGTATAATTATAAAAAAAATTCTTGTTTTAAATCAAATATAGATATTTGTTATAGTAAATGATGGAATGATTGGGAAAATTAAAGCAATTTCAACATCAAAGATTAAAAAAATTACAGTAATTAAAAAAAAATGTAAAGAGAAAGGAATTCGAGGTAAAGATTTAGGGTCAAATCCACATTCAAATGGGGAACATTTTTCTCGATCTAGATTTGTTTTTTTTGATATTACTGAAGAAATTAAAATGAATGCATTTGAAATTAAAAAAAAAATAGTTGATATAAAAAATATAATTTTAATTATTTATATTAAAATTTTTAAACTTTTTGATTGGAAGTCAAATATACTAAATATATTATATAAATTAATTACCTCATCAGTAAATAGAAATATATAAAAATAATCATACGACATCTACGAAGTGTCAATATCATGCTGCTGCTTCAAATCCAAAATGGTGAGATCTAGAGAAATGGTTATTATTAAATCGTATAAAACATGTTAAAATAAAAATTGTTCCAATAATTACATGTAATCCATGGAAACCTGTTGCTATAAAGAATGTTGATCCATATACTCTATCAGAGATAGTAAATGGAGCTTCATAGTATTCATATATTTGAAGAATAGAAAAATAAAACCCTAAAATAATAGTAATAATTATACTTTGGGAAGTTTGTGTGAAATTATTATTTATTAAAGCATGATGTGCTCATGTAATAGTTAATCCAGATGTAATTAAAATAATTGTATTTAATAATGGAATCTGGAATGGATTAAATGGGGTAATTCTTATAGGAGGTCATATAGTACCTAATTCAATATTAGGTGCTAATCTAGAATGAAAAAAAGCTCAGAAAAATGAAACAAAAAAAAAAATTTCTGAGACAATAAATAAAATTATTCCTCATCGTAATCCTTTTGAAACAAGGATAGTATGTTTTCCTTGGAAAGTGCCTTCTCGGCATACATCTCGTCATCATTGAAATATTGTTATTAAAATAATAATATATCCTAAAATTAATAAATTTATTCTAAAGTTATGGAATCATTTTACTATTCCTGTAACTAAAGTTATTGTTCCAATTGCTCCAGTTAAAGGTCATGGACTATAATCTACTAAGTGATAAGGGTGGTTATGAAAATTTTTTGTCATTTAATTAATTAGTTTCTCTAGAATAAAGGGTTCTTAAAATTGTAATAACATAAGATTGAATTACTGCTACAGCTCTTTCTAAAATTAATAATAAAATTTGTACAAAGATTAAAAAAAATAAAAAATAATTTCTTATAGAATTACCAGTTCTTCTTAATAAAGTTAATAATAAATGTCCAGCAATTATATTTGCTGTTAAACGAATAGCTAAAGTTCCTGGTCGAATAATATTTCTAATTGTTTCAATTAAAACTATAAATGGTATTAAAATTCTTGGGGTTCCTTGAGGAATTATATGAATAAATATATGTTTAGAATTATTAATTCATCCAAATAATATAAATGTTATTCATAAAGATAATGATAATGTTAGAGAGATTGTTAGATGTCTAGTTCTTGTAAAAATATATGGAAAAAGTCCTAAGAAATTATTGAATAAAATGAAAGAAAATAATGAAATAAAAATTAAAGTTGATCCTTTATTTTTTTCAAAATTAAGTAAAATTTTAAATTCATTATGAAGTTTTGTAATGATAAATTTTCATATTAAAAAATGACGATTAGGAATTAATCAGAAAGAAAATGGGATAAATATTAATCCAATAAAAGTTCTTATTCAATTTAATGATAAGTTAAAAATGTTTGTTGATGGATCAAAAATAGAAAATAAATTATTTATCATTTTCAAATTAAATAATTTTTTTTTAAATTATTTTTAATTTTAGATTTTAAGTTTAAATTACAATTAATATAATAGTTTATAATATTAAATAGTAAAAAAATACAAATAAAAAAAAAAAAAAAAAAAATTCAGTTGATAGGTATTATTTGAGGAATAAAAGAATATTACTAATGTAATAATTTAAGTTTGACATACTAATGTTATAAATTAACTAATTCTTTCATTAGAAGTAATTGCTAATTTACTATAAAGTGGTTTAAGAGACCAATACTTGCTTTCAGTCATCTAATGATGAATAATTATTAATTCAGTTAATAAAGTTATTTATAGAAATTCTTTCAATAACAATAGGTATAAATCTATGATTAGCTCCACAAATTTCTGAACATTGCCCAAAAAAAATTCCTGGTCGGTTAATAAAAAAATTAGTTTGATTTAAACGCCCTGGATTAGCATCAACTTTTACCCCTAAAGAAGGGATAGTTCAGGAATGAATTACATCTGTTGCTGTAACTAAAATTCGAATTTGATTATTTATTGGTAAAATAATTCGGTTATCTACATCTAATAATCGGAAATTATTTAGTTTATCTATTTCATTAATTATATAAGAATCAAATTCAATATTTTTGAAATCTGAATATTCATAACTTCAGTATCATTGATGACCAATAGATTTTAGGGTAATTAAAGGATTATTTAATTCATCAAGTAAATATAATAACCGTAAAGATGGTAATGCAATAAAAATTAAAGTAATAGCAGGTAAAATAGTTCAAATTAATTCGATTATTTGACCTTCTAATAGAAATCGATTAATAAATTTATTAAAAAATAAATTTATTATTAAATATATTACTAAAATAGTAATTATTAATAAAATAATTAAAGTATGATCATGAAAAAAAATTATTTGTTCTATAAGTGGTGAAGCTCCATTTTGTAAATTAAAATTTGATCAGGTTGCCATTTCTAAAAAAAGGAAAACCTTTATAAATGGGGTTTAAATCCATTACATATTATCTGCCATATTAGAAATTACTTATAATTGGTAATTCGTTATAAGAATGTTCTGCTGGTGGAAGATTTTGATATCATTCAATAGATGAAGGTATATTTAATGAAAAAATAATTATTCGAGGATTAATTATTGATTCTCAAATAATTATTATTATTATAATTGTTGCAATTAAGGAGATATAAGATCCTAAAGATGAGACAATATTTCAAGATAAATAATTATCTGGATAATCTGAGTATCGTCGAGGTATTCCTGCTAATCCTAAGAAATGTTGAGGGAAAAAAGTTAAATTTACCCCAATAAATATAACAATAAATTGAATCTTTAAGTAGTAGTTGTTTAAACTTAACCCAGTAAAAAGAGGGTATCAATGAATAAATCCTCCTAAGATAGCAAATACAGCCCCTATAGATAAAACATAGTGAAAATGAGCAACAACATAATATGTGTCATGGAGAATAATATCAATTGAAGAATTAGCTAAAATTACTCCAGTTAAACCTCCAACAGTAAATAAAAATACAAATCCTAATCTTCATAATATTGAAGGTCTATAATTAATTTGAGTTCCATAAAGTGTTGCTAATCAACTAAAAATTTTAATTCCTGTAGGAACAGCAATAATTATTGTTGCAGATGTAAAATAAGCTCGGGTATCAATATCTATTCCTACTGTGAATATATGATGAGCTCATACAATAAATCCTAAAAGACCAATTGCTATTATTGCATAAATTATTCCTAATGAACCAAAAGTTTCTTTTTTTCCTCTTTCTTGAGAAATGATATGAGAAATTATACCAAATCCTGGTAAAATTAAAATATAAACTTCTGGATGTCCAAAAAATCAAAATAGATGTTGATAAAGAATTGGGTCACCTCCTCCAGCAGGATCAAAAAATGATGTATTTAAATTTCGATCTGTTAAAAGTATTGTAATAGCACCTGCAAGTACCGGTAAAGAAAGAAGTAAAAGTAAAGCAGTAATTCCTACTGATCATACAAATAATGGTATTTGATCAAAAGATATATTTCTAATACGTATATTAATAATAGTTGTAATAAAATTAATTGCTCCTAAAATTGAAGAAATTCCAGCTAAATGTAAAGAAAAAATAGCTAAATCTACTGATGAACCTCTATGAGCAATATTTGATGAGAGTGGGGGGTACACTGTTCATCCTGTTCCTGCTCCATTTTCTACGATTCTGCTTGAAATAAGAAGAGTTAAAGAAGGGGGTAATAATCAAAATCTTATATTGTTTATTCGGGGGAAAGCTATATCTGGAGCTCCTAGTATTAGTGGGACTAATCAATTTCCAAATCCTCCAATTATAATAGGTATAACTATAAAAAAAATTATAATAAAAGCATGAGCTGTTACAATAGTATTATAAATTTGGTCGTCACCAATTAAAAATCCTGGATTTCCTAATTCAGTTCGAATAAGTAAACTTAAAGATGTTCCTACTATCCCTGATCAAATTCCGAAGATAAAATATAAAGTTCCAATATCTTTATGATTAGTAGAATAAAGTCATTTTCGCTAATAAAATGGCTGAGTTATAAGCGATAAATTGTAAATTTATTAACGAGAATTTTCTCTTTTATTAAGTCTTATATTCAATTATGATATAAAATTGCAAATTTTAAGGTGGAAAAATTTCTAAGGCTTAAAGAATTTCTTTATAAATAATTTTGAAGACTATTAGTTTATTTTAACTTAAAACCTTAAAAAAATATAAAAGTATTAAGAATTAAACCTGTCATAGAAATTAAAGAGAAAAAATTAATTAAAGAGAAAAAATTATTTTTAATTTTAATTTTAAATCATTTTAATTTAAAAAAATTTAATAAAAAAGAAAGATAAATAATACGAATGTAAAAAAATAATATAATTAATCTAGATATAATAAAAATAAAAGAAATAATGTATATATTATTGTTTATTAAAAAATTAAGAATAATTCATTTAGGAAAAAATCCTAAAAATGGAGGTAAACCTCCTAAAGAAAAAAAATTAATTATTAAAGATATTTTAATAATTGTAATTAAATTAAAATTTATAATTTGATTGATATAAAAAATATTTAATATTGAAAATATAAAACATAAAATTAAATTTAAAAATGAATATAAAAAAAAATATATTAATCAAATATTTTCTCTAATTATTATTCTAGCTATTAATCATGCTAAATTATTAATTGAAGAAAAAGCTATTAATTTTCGAATTGAAGTTTGATTAAAACCACTAATAGCACCAATTATTGCATTTAACATTATAATAATTATAATAAAATTATTATTTATGTAATAAGAAAGGAGAATTATAGGGGAAATTTTTTGTCATGTTATTAAAATAAAGCAATTTATTCAAGAAAGTCCTTCTATAATATTAGGAAATCAAAAATAAAATGGAGCAGACCCTATTTTTATTAGTAGAGAAGAATTAATTATAATTGAAAGAAAATTATTTATTTCAAAATTTTTGAATAAAATTATTTTTAAAAGAATAGAAAATAGAAAATTAATTGAAGCAATTGATTGGGTAAGAAAATATTTTAATGCAGCTTCTGTATTTAATAAATTTTTTGTATTAGAAATTAGGGGGATAAATCTTAACAAATTAATTTCTAGTCCTATTCAACATCCTAATCATGAATTAGATGAAATAGAAATTAAAGTTCTAAAAAATAAAATAAAAATAAAAAATATTTTATTAGAATTTACATAAAAATAAATTTAAAATAAAAAAAAATTTAAAAGAAATTTAAGTTCTATTTATTTAAATATATTTTAGTGTAAGATGCACAATAATTTTTGATATTATTAGGTTTAGTTTAATTCTAAAAAATATAATAAAGGTAAAAAATTACATAATTTATCCTATCAGAATAATCCTTTTATCAGGCACTTTATTTAAGAAAAAGTATATCTTTATATTTGAGGTATGAGCCCAATAGCTTAATTTAGCTTATTCTTAATTTTTTTTTATATACAAAAATTATTGAGAAAGGTTTAAAAATTAAATAAAGGTTAATTAATTATATATAT